GTTTTTATTGTAAATTAAGGGAATTTAAGTTCTATGAGGTAGAACAAAAGAGATGTCTCTACTTTATGAGCCGAAATCATACTGCATTTATTATGCTGTTTGTTCATTAATAAGGATGCTTATTTTGTTAAAATTGGATGATCGTCTGTGTATATTGTAATAAGCAGGCAGAAGATATATGCTTGAATTAAGCAAATTACCAATTCGAAAAGAAAATAGCCAATTTGTACTAATGTTAAAATAAATATGGATGAGATGTTAGTAAATCTTCTAGAGGCTGCATATAGACCTACGAGTCTAAGGACAATATGACCGGCTCTTATATTTGCTGCTAATCGAAATGCAAGAGTTAATGGTCGGACCAGTATTCTAATAGTTTCAATTAACACTAGGAAAGGATTTAGTCATGTGGGGGCTCCGCTAGGAAGGAGCCCTGCTGTAAATATTGATGGGGAAAATAGTACTGCAGAAATAATAAGTGCACTTCATAGGGGGAATGCAAGTGATAGTGTAAATAATAGGTGTCTTGATGTACTAAATATATAGGGGATTAGTCCTGTAAGATTAATGGTTGTAATAAAGATAAATAAAGGCGACACTATAGATGAAAGGCCTTTGAGATGGGTTCTTGATGTACGAGATAATTGTGAAAAAATTAAGTTTGTTGGAGAAGAGATAATTCAGGATATGCGGTTAGGGAAGATTCATAGGTTAATATTAATGAGGAAAGGGATAGAGATGATGGGGATTCAGAATAAATTTGAATTAATATTACTTAGGCCTGGATCAAAAGAGGAAAAGATGTCTATTAACATCATAATTTGAATGATTTCATTGAAGGTTTTGAAGACCTTTAGTTTAAAGTTAACTTAAAATTATTATTTATAGAATAAAGAAATACGGTCTCAAAAAATAAATATTATAGGGTTAAGAATAAAAAATATAAAATAAAATGTTGTAAATGTGGCACCTAAAAATACGAATGGTTTATCTACTGGGCATCCTCCAATTCAGGTTAAAAGAATAAAGTTAGATGAGAATGCTCAAAATAAAATTTGATTTAAAGGGTAAAATTGATTACCCCGCCGGTGTTGAGGGGTAAATGGTAAAATAAATAGTAATAGAATGGCTAGAAATATAGCGCAAACACCGCCGAGTTTATTAGGGATGGAGCGTAAGATGGCATAGGCTCAAAGGAAATATCATTCGGGTTTAATGTGGGATGGGGTGACTATAGGATCTGCTGGTAGGAAATTATCTGGGTCAATTAGGATGTTTGGGCATAACAGGCAAAATAGAATTAAGGAGGTTAAAAGGACAATAAAGCCGACGATATCTTTTACGGAATAAAAGATGTGAAATGGAATTTTATCGGAGTCTCTATTTAGGCCTAATGGGTTATTGGATCCTGTTTGGTGAAGGAAGAGAAGGTGAATAGCAGATATGGCAGCTAAAATAAATGGTAGAAGGAAATGAAATGCAAAAAACCGATTTAGGGTTGCGTTACTTACACTAAAGCCTCCTCAGAGTCATTGGACTAGGTCTTGCCCTAAGTAGGGGATTGCGGAGAATAGGTTGGTGATTACAGTTGCACCTCAAAAACTTATTTGTCCTCACGGGAGAACATATCCTACAAATGCTGTTGCTATTGTAAGGATAAATAGAATGACGCCGATATTTCATGTTTCTTTTATTTTAAAAGATGAATAGTATAGTCCTCGAGCTATATGAAGATATATACATAGGAAGAATGCTGAGGCGCCATTTGCGTGAAGGGTACGAATAAATCAGCCGTAGTTAATGTCTCGTGTGATATGAATAATAGAGGAGAAAGCGATTTCTATATTTGGGCTGTAGTGTATAGATAAAAATAAGCCTGTAACAATTTGCAGGACGAGGCATAGGCCTAGTAGGGAACCAAAGTTTCATCAAGATGAGAGGTTGATAGGGGCAGGGAGGTCAACTAGAGCTGTGTTTAGGATCTTTAGAATGGGATTTGACTTACGTAGGGGGTTAAACATATTAAATGAATGGGCGAAGGGGGCCTTTATTTTTAGAACAGATTTTTACAATAGCAATTAAGGCAAAAAATAGAATAGAGATTAAAAATGTAAGGGTTAATATATTAGATGAGAAGAATAAGTTTGTTTGTGTGAAGTTAAAGGGCATGAAGAAATTGTAATTTATATTGATGGGAAGTAAGGCGAATATAAGTAAAAGTATTCTAAATATAGCAATTATTGACACTCCTAAAAAATTGATTTCTAGTTTAGAATTAAGAGATGTGGCTGTAAAGTAAGCAAATATTACTAATATTCCACTAATGTAAATTAGGAATATAATGATAGCAAATCAGGAGGATATAAGTATAAGTATTGCTGTTGCGGTAAAGGCAATAAGAAGAATTAGAATGCTTTGTGTTACAGGATTAAGTGAGAGTAATAGCGATAGTGTAAATGTTGCAAGTAGAGAGATAATTATAGATAAGGTCATTTGTAAATTTTGGAGTTGAACCAGATCTTAAAGAGTCAAATGCTTTTGTGCACCTTACACTATTTTACAAAATTTTAGGATCCCCATCAGTAGATAGAGAGATATAAGCAGATTCAGATTACATCTACGAAGTGTCAATATCATGCTGCAGCTTCAAATCCAAAATGGTGACTATTGGAAAAATGATGTATATAAGTACGGATTAAGCAGACAGATAAAAATATAGTGCCTACTAATACATGTATTCCGTGGAATCCTGTGCAAACATAAAATAATGTGCCATAGGCTCTATCAGCAATTGTAAAAGGGGCTTCTATATATTCTCCTGCTTGGAGAAATGTAAAATACATCCCTAGGATGACTGTGAGGGAAAGTGCTTGAAGGGTATTGATTCGTGATTTGTTTATTACGCTGTGGTGGGCTCAGGTTACAGTTACTCCTGAGGCTAAGAGAATTGCAGTATTAAGAAGTGGGATGGAAAAGGGGTTAATTGGATCAATTCCTGTTGGTGGTCAAGTACATCCGATTTCTGGTGTTGGGGCTAAGCTTCTATGGAAAAAGCCTCAGAAAAAAGCTGCGAAAAACAATACTTCTGATAAAATGAATTGAATTATAGCTCATCGTAGGCCACTAGATACAACTGAGGAGTGGAATCCTATATATGTTCCTTCTCGAATTACATCTCGTCATCAGATAATTGCGGTTAATGAAGTGAGTGTTAGTCCAATAATTAGGCAAGTGGGTCCGTGATTATGGAATCAGGCGGCGCCGCCACAGGTTATTCCAAGAATTCCAATGGCAGTGAGGAATGGTCAGGGTCTATATTCTAATACATGAAAGGGTTGGCGGATCATTATTTTCTTTGAGATCAAACTTTCTGAGTGGAAGGCAGATGTACATATTATACTGAGAAAATAAAAAGAGGGCGTAGCCCATGGGAAGGATTACAATCTTCTGCTTTAATCGGCCATCTTTTTTAGGTTCATTTTCATAATAGGGATGTAGAAGACGTGTTGGAATGTAGTTTTGGAATTATTACTAATTGAGATCACCATATAATAGATGAAATTAGAAGTAGAGATATGAAAAAGAATATAGGGAGGATTAGTCAGTTTAGTGGGGCGAGGTGAGGCATTTAGAATCCACTTCAAAGTAATTTAGGGCTGACAGTCCTATGTTATATATTTAACTAGGATTCTATTCACTAAATGTTATTACTCATTGGGTAAAGGAAGGATGGTCAATTACTTCTAGGGCGATAGGTATAAATGAATGATTAGCTCCACATATTTCGGAGCACTGACCATAAAAAATACCTGGTCGGTTTACTGATAGTGTTGTTTGATTTAATCGTCCCGGGATTCCATCTAGTTTAATTCCTAATCTAGGGATACATCAAGAATGAATTACGTCTGCAGCAGTCACGAGAAGGCGAATTTCAGTTTGTATAGGGATTACTATTCGATGGTCTACTTCGAGTAGGCGAAACTCGCCATTTTGAAGTTCTTCAGTAGGGAGCATATATGAGTCAAACTCTAGGTTTAGAAAATCTGAGTATTCATACCTTCAGTATCATTGGTGTCCAATTGTTTTTACTGTAAGTGTGGGTTGAGAGATTTCGTCTATTAAGTATAGTAAACGTAGGGAGGGGAGGGCAAGTAGAACAAGGATAGTGGCAGGTAAGATTGTTCAAATGGTTTCGATTTCTTGGGCCTCTAGCAAGGTTCGACAGGTAAATTTGTTGGTTAAAATACTATAAAGTATAAATAGAACTAATGATACTACTATAATTATAATAGTGAGGGCATGGTCGTGGAGGGCTACTAATTGAATTATAATAGGGGAGGCAGCGTCTTGGAATATTAATTGTCCTCAGTGGGCCATCTAAGCAGGTTGGTTAACGAGCTTCTAATTAACAGTTAGATGCCAAAGGTGGCTTCTGCTTATATCTATTAGATGAAGAGAAGGAGGGAGATGTAATTAATCCTGTTTCTTGAAATATGTGATAGTCTAGGGGGAGTGTTTCTTGTCATTCTAGAGCTGTAGGTATATGGGGAGAGGCAAGAACAGCGCGTTGTGAAGCTAGGGCTTCTCATATAAGAAAAATAAAGAAAAGTAGGGAAGAAAATGAAATAAATGCACCAATAGATGATAAGACATTTCATGTGGTATAGACGTCTGGATAATCTGAGTAGCGCCGTGGTATCCCACTTAGACCTAGAAAATGTTGTGGGAAAAATGTGAGGTTAACTCCTGTAAATATAATAAAAAAATGTGATTTAGATCATCGCGAGTGTAGAGTTACTCCTGTAAATAAAGGAAAATAGTGGGTAATACCGCCAAAAATGGCAAATACAGCACCTAATCTAAGGACGTAGTGAAAATGGGCTACTACATAGTAGGTGTCATGTATTATGATGTCGAGAGAGCAGTTTCCTACTACAATTCCTGTTAATCCTCCTACAGTAAATAAAAAGATAAATCCTAGAACTCAAAGTATAGGGGTTTCATATTTAATTTTTGAGCCGTGAATTGTGGCAAGTCATCTAAAAACTTTAATTCCTGTTGGAACGGCAATGATTATAGTGGCAGCTGTAAAGTATGCGCGTGTATCTACGTCTATCCCAATCGTAAATATGTGATGAGCTCACACTAGGAATCCGATTAGACCAATTCCTATTATAGCATAAATTATTCCTAAGGATCCGAATGGTTCAAGTTTAGCTGAGTGGTGTGCTACAAGGTGAGAAATTAGGCCAAATCCTGGGAGAACCAAGATGTATACTTCTGGATGTCCGAAGAATCAAAATAGGTGTTGAAATAAAACAGGGTCTCCGCCTCCTGCAGGGTCAAAGAATGATGTATTTAAATTTCGGTCTGTGAGAAGTATAGTAAGGCCTCCTGCAAGGACTGGAATAGATAGAAGTAAAAGAACTGCAGTTAATTTTACTCTTCAAACAAATAAAGGGACTCGTTCTAATCGTAGTCCTTTGTACCGTATATTTATTACAGTTGTAATGAAGTTAATTGAGGCTAAAATTGATGAGACTCCAGATAAGTGTAGAGAAAAGATAGCTAGGTCAATACATGGCCCAGCATGGGCAATGTTGGACGCTAGGGGGGGATAAACGGTTCATCCTGTTCCGGCACCTTTTTCGATAAAGGCAGATATTACTAAGAGGATCACTGCTGGTGGGATTAGTCAAAATCCGAGATTATTAATTCGAGGGAAGGCTATGTCTGGTGCGCCTAGTATCAATGGTACTAGTCAGTTACCAAACCCACCTATTAAAATAGGAAGAACTACAAAAAATATTATTAGAAGGCCGTGGGCGGTAATTAAACAGTTGTAAATTTGATCATCGCCTAGTAATGTGCCTGGTTGACCGAGTTCTGCACGAATTAATAGGCTTATTCTTGTTGCTACGAGGCCGGTTCAGATTCCGACTAGAAAATATAAAGTTCCGATATCTTTATGGTTAGTTGAGTAGAGTCAACGCATAAATTAAAAATAATGAAGTGGGGCAAATTATTAAGAAGATGGAGGAGAACGACAAGATAGATATTTTTGTTATTTTGTGAAATTTTTTGAAGCTAAGAGTATTTAAAATTATGGGGAATGATAAAATTAAGTAGAAATATAAGTTTATTAATGCGCCAATAATAAGGATTAATGGAAGTAGGATTCTATTCCTTGAAGCTAAAGATTGAATGGCAATTCATTTTGGAAAAAATCCAAATAAAGGAGGGAGGCCTCCTAGAGATATGAAAAGTATAGCGGTGGAGAGTTGAAAGGAAATTTTAGATTTTGAGATAGAAAATATTTGGATCCTAGAGAAAATATTTTTTGTGGCAAATAACATAATAATAGGGGAGATAATTAAGATATAGGATATAAAATAAATAATAGCTGAAGAAGAAGAAATAGTGCTTGCACAAATTATTCATCCTAGGTGCCCCACTGATGAGTAGGCTAAGAGAGGTCGCAGGGCTGATTGATTTATGCCTCCTATGCCACCAATTAGTCTTCTGAGGGCACCAGATATAATAAGTATGAAGGTTGTTTCATGTATGTGGAGTGTAATTAAAATTATTAGAGGAATGATCTTTTGCCATGTGGAAAGGATTAAGCATGAAAATCATGAAATAGCAGCTATAGTATTAGGGAGCCAAAAGTGGCAAGGGGCTAATCCAAGTTTATACATTGTTCCGCCAATAATTAAAATTGATCTTAATTTTATAGGGATAAATGAGTTTAAAAGAATTATTCCTCCTAATAGAATTAGAGCTGAGCCTATAGCTTGAGTTATAAAGTATTTAATTGCACCTTCAGTTTCTTGTAAGTTTATAGAAAATATAATTATAGGGATAAATCTAAGTAAATTAAGTTCTAATCCAAGTCACAGGAGGAGTCAGTGAGAAGAGGATAGTGATAAGAATGTTCTCAATATAAGAAGAGAGGAGAATAGGGGGGTTGCGGGGACAAAAGCTGTCATAAAAATATGAGCTGAATTGAACAGCTCAGGGTATAATTAGAAGTTACACATTGTCCCAGACATATTTTAATGTTTATCAATTTAAAGACCCTTCATTTCATTCATGAATTAGGCCTAAAATTAAAATTGTTAGAGCAGATGCTGCTGTGATAAGGGATGCAAGGGGATTTAGGTTAATGGTTAGGGGTAGTGGTATTAATAACACAATTTCGATGTCAAAAACTAGGAATAAGACAACTAAAAGGAAAAATCGGAGAGAAAAGGGCATACGAGCATTATTTTTGGGGTCAAATCCGCATTCGTAAGGAGAGAGTTTATTAATTGATGTTAATGGACGGTTTCTTAGTCATCATGATATTAAGAATAGAATTGGAGGGATTAAGAAAGCTAGAATTAGGGGGTAAAATCTTATTGTCATTCGTTAGAAATAGTGTAATATTTTCTTTGGATTAAAAGGCCAATGCTGAGTAGCTTTCTAACGTGGTGATATTGGAGAAAAAGTTTCTCGTAATTAACGTCATCAGAGTTATCCGTTCTAGCCCGGCGCAATACCTAGATTAGGATCATTATTGACATTGAGATGATTATAATTGATAAAGATAAAGGAAGAAATGTTTTTCACGCTAAATTTATTAATTTATCATACCGTATGCGTGGAAGTGTACCTCGAACTCAGATAAATAGGAAGGCGAAAAATATGGTTTTAATTACAAGAGAGATATCGGTGAAGAGGATAAATGGGATACTCCCAAAGAAGAAAATAGAGGTGAAGAGGCTTATGGTTAAGATGTTAGTGTATTCTGCTATAAAGATAAGTGCAAAACTTCCTGCACTAAATTCTACATTAAATCCTGATACAAGTTCCGTTTCTCCTTCGGATAGATCAAAAGGGGTACGATTAGTTTCTGCAAGAGACGAGATGAATCAAATAATGAATAATGGTGGAAGGATGAAGGATGTAGATGATATTTGATTGGATGCAATTGACACTAAGTTAAAGGCAAATAGTGAGATTAGTGTGCTGAGGAGGATTAGGGCTATACTTACCTCATATGAAATTGTTTGCGCAATTCTGCGAATTGCTCCTAAAAGTGCATATTTTGAGTTAGATGACCACCCTGCATATAGTAGAATGTATACATTTAGTCTTGAGATACATAGGAAAAGAAGTGCTCCATATAGAGGGAAATATAGTGCTGACGAAAAAGGGTATAGTGATCAGAATAAAAGTGCTAAAGATAGGCCTAAGATTGGGGTATATGTGAAAGGTAGCAGGTTTGAGGATGACGGGAATGATAATTCTTTGGTAAAAAGTTTAATTGCATCGGCAAAGGGGACAGGGAGGCCAGCAAGGCCAATTTTATTAGGCCCTTTTCGAATCTGAATATACCCGAGAATTTTACGTTCTAGAAGGGTAAAAAATGCTATTGCTATTAAGATTATGAGGTAGTTAACTAGGGTAGAAATAAGGAGATGCATTATCTAAGGAGGAAAATCTCATTATTAGGGTTTAAACCTAACGCATTTGTCTGCCACTGTAGATAGGATTATAAAGGAGTTGAACCTTTAAAATTGACTTTCAAAATCAAGTGTTTCCGAAACGATAGTCCTGTCACTCGAGAAAGTCTCACTTTTTAAATGCAAATCAAATGTTCTATTATAAACTAGAGTAGCATAGTAAGTAGAGAAAAATCTATATTTTGATCCTAAGTCAAATGCACTAGTCTGCCAACTTACTATTAAATTTTAATTAGATTATTTATTTTAAATGGGTTTATTTTATGTCAAGAATATTAAAGTTTTTATTACAGTAAGGTCCTTTCGTACTATTATGTAAAGATTTATTTTGGGGATAGAAACTAACCTGGCTTGCGCCGGTCTGAACTCAGCTCATGTAGGGTTTTAAAGGTTGAACAAACCTACCTTTACGGCTTCTGCACCGTTAGGGGCCCCTAAGCCAACATCGAGGTGCCAATCCTTTCTGACAATTTGAACTCTTAAGAAAGATTAGCCTGTTATCCCTGTGGTAGCTTATTTTTTTGATCTCGGTTGAGGGTCAATTAAAGTGGAGAATGATCCTGGGTTCGGAGAGGAAGTTTTTGGTATTCCTTAGTCACCCCAACTAAATTTTAGGCTAGGTTAAGAATTATAGTAGTAAATAATGTTTTCTATTAAAAATTAAGCTCAACGGGGTCTTCTTGTCCTACAATTTTATTCAAGCTTTTTCACTTGAAGATTAATTTTTGGTTACTACAATGAGACAGGGAAGCTTTCGTTTGTCCTTTCATACTAGCCCCTAATTAAGGGGCAAATGATTATGCTACCTTTGCACGGTCAGGATACCGCGGCCATTTAACTAATTTAGTCATTGGGCAGGATGAACCTCTTATTAGAAAGTCAAGAGGCAATGTTTTTGTTAAACAGTCGGAGCTTTATGTTTGCCGAGTTCCTTAGTGTAAAGTTGTTATTTTTAAAAATTTATTATTTTATTAATTTAAATAATGGGTTAAATACTAATCTTAGCAGAATTATGAATTAAAATAGTTTATAAGAAGTTTTCAATAATTATGGGTTTGGCAGGGAGAGTAAAATATTATTTTTAAAGATTTACACTATAACGTGGTTTAGAAGGTGGCGGGCTTTAGGCCTACTTTAAGATGATGGTAGGTTAGCTAGCTATAATAATAAAGCTTTTCCTTTATTATTTATAAGAGATTTAGTCTTAGATCACTAATGTGATGATTTTGAAAAACCAGCTATTGACTTACGCGGTAGGTATGTAGCTTCTGAAAAAAAAATTTTTCTAAAAATTATGAGACATTTAGTAGTGGGTTCTATACAAATTATTTTCAGCTCGTGAAGATTTCGGGTGAGGCTAGATTAGGATTGGTTTGCTAAGCCATGATGCACAAGGTACAAGTTTTTATTTTTACTTTAAATAAATTTAATTTTTCCTTTGCAGTACTAGTATATAGAAGGTTTTGGGTTAAAATTAAGATAAAGGTTTTGATTTCGAGATGGAAAAAGATTAAGTAGGTATTTATTATCAAAATAAATCTAGGATTATGTTTTCAATGTAAATGAAAAGCATTTGTTTATGCTATATTTTGTAAGGTGCAATTTCCATTACACCTGCTATGTTACGACTTATCTCCCCTTTCGGTGAGAGTGACGGGCGATGTGTACACACCTTAGGTTGCCATATTCATTAAAATATAACATTATAATTACTTTCAAGTCCGTTTTCATATTTATTTTCATTAGCAGTTCATATTTATATTATAAGTTGTAACCCATCTCTTCCTTTTCATAAGCTGCACTTTGACCTGACGTGGAAATTGATAATTTTTTGCTTACTGTCACTTTAATGGTAGGCTGGCGACGGCAGTATACAGGCTGGGGTAATTCAAGAAAAGGTAAAATTTACGTGGATTGTCGATTTAAAGGACAGGTTCCCCTGATTGGATTTAGGTACCGCCAAGTTCTTTGGGTTTTAAACCTGTGTTTGTAGTGCCCTGGATAATTTTGGGCTTAGAATAAAAGGGTATCTAATCCTTGTTTAGATCTAGGCTTTCATGTGATTATAAGATAAGTTTGGGTAAGGGAATAATAATAGAATTAGACTTCTTTGGGAGATGTTTTTATCTAGGAATTCATAATTTCCGATAGAATTAGCTTGAGTCTGTCGTTTAACCGCGGTAGCTGGCACGAATTTCACCAACTCTTTATTTCTGTAGCCGAGGCCCTATTTTTAGGCATAATTAGAATTTTTCACTGCGGACGTGAGGTGTCTTTGAGGTATTTACTTATGGGTCGATCTCGGGGCAAGATTAGATTAAATTATTTTAAACTATATAATAGAAAAATGCCCCCTCACGGGGATAGAATAATTTGCATGTGGATTTCTCAGAAAAAGATAATTTTTAAGCTGGAATCAAGCTGGTAGTAAAAGAGGGGACCTCATGTTTGGGGTATGAACCCAATAGCTTAGATTAGCTTATTTTACTTATAAAACCTTAGTAAGGGTACACTTTTAAAGCTGCAATTTAATGTTGTATTTCAACTATAAGGTTAAAGTCAATTACAAATTAAATCTGGCTTTAGAATGAGGAAAAATATTGGGGTTGAATGAAGGATGATGTTCAGGAAAAAAGGGAAATTTTGAGAAGATAAGGAAGTATTAAGTGAGGAGGAGATGCCATGCTGAGTAGCTGCAAATATAAATAGTGAATATACGGCAGTTAAAAATCTTAAGGCTATTAAAAAAATTGCGAGTAGAGGGGTACATGATAGTGTTCTTGTAATTAGAAGAATTTCTCTAAGTAAATTAATAGATGGAGGGGCTGCTATATTTACACTACAACTAATAAATCATCATAAGGTTATGGAGGGGAAGATGTTGATTATGCCTTTGGTTAAAAAGATTCTTCGTGTTTGGGTAAATTCGTATGTAGTGTTAGCAAGAAGAAATAGTGCTGAGGAGGATAACCCATGTGCAATTATTATAGCAAGAGCTCCTTGCCATCCCCACTCTGTGGATGTTAGGATGCCTGCAAGAAGGATTCCCATATGTCCAATAGACGAATAAGCAATTAATGATTTTAGGTCTGTTTGACGGATGCAAATAAGGCTAGTAATTACGGCTCCTCAAAGTGCTAAAGGGATAATTAATGAAGATGTTTGTTTGTTTATCTGAGGGAAGATTGAAGATATACGTATTAATCCGTATGTACCTAACTTAAGGAGTACTCCTGCGAGGATTATGGAGCCTGCTACGGGGGCTTCTACATGGGCTTTGGGGAGCCATAAATGAAGTGAAAATAAAGGTATCTTCACTAAAAATGCTATGATTAAGAGATATCATCAGTATTGTAAGATTTCTGGAAGGGGAGAAGTTCAGTGGGGGATAATTAATGAAAGATGATTATTTTTGGTAAAGATAAGAAAAATTATAATTAGTATAGGAAGAGATGCAGTTAATGTATATAATATTAAATATATCCTTGCTTGAAGGCGTTCTGGCTGATACCCCCAAGTTAAAATTAAAATTAAAATGGGGATTAGTGACCTTTCAAATAAAATATAAAAGAGTAGTAGATTCCTTGAAGAAAATGTTAAAATTAGTAATGTTCTTAAAAGAAGGCAGGAGATTACAAAGTAATTTGAAAATTTGGATGAAAATTTTATCTTGTTCCTTGCTAAGATTATGAGTCTAGAGATTCAAAGGGTTAATATAATTAGGGAGGTTCTTATTGAGTCTAAAGAAAATAACGATCTCGAGGTTAAAATTCATGAGTAAGGGTTAGAGTAAAGAATGGCAGTTATAGAAGTAAGAATAAGGATAAATGAAGAAGAAATAAATCATGAGTTGGGTAGTATGGGAAGCGATACAAGAGGAAGAATAACTATTAACATTTATTAATTGAAAGTAATTTAATTATATCTGAGCCGTATGAGCGTATTATTAACACTATAAGTGCTAATCCTAAGCTTGCCTCACATGCTGCTATAGTTATAATTACTAAAATTACAGTGATATTAAATTGGGCGGGAGCCCCGAAAGTTACGGCGGCTAAAATTATGGTTATAAGGGTAATGCTTTCAAGAATTAGGAGAGTTATTAATAAATGTCGACGTTGAAGAACGAAGGCGATAAAGGAAGAAAAAATAAGGATAGGAAAAATAAGGTGAATGAGCATAGCGATAGGAAAAATTTCATCTTTTGGTTTACAAGACCAACGCCTATAATTTGGCTTCTATAGCTGTCAGAGAGCCAGGGCTGGATTTCTGTCTCCCAAAGACGGGATTTTATTTAAATTACTCTCTGTGGTTCACAAGACAATTAAAATTGTACTTTAAGTATGAAAAACTTATGTAATTATTTATACTACTTGTAATTGTAAGAAATAAACTTCAAGGATTTGTAAGCTGACTTAAGAATAAATTAAGGTTTGCTTTGGGATTTATATCATAAAAGCAGCTTCAATGCTTTGCTTTAAAATTTAAGCTACCAAGGCATAAAGTTAGTATCAGAGGAATAATTATAATTGCCCCTATTAGAAGAAATTTGTTTATTATTTTTGATTGTGTGAGCTGGAGCGAAGATGAGATGTAAGTGAAGGAATTTAATATTCCTTGGCTTGAAGATACCTCTAGTCACCCATTTTCGCTGGTTAATGTTAGTATGTGTGAGGTTATGAAAGGGGATTTAATTACTAATTGCGATGTTAGATTTACAAGGAACCATATGGATGATGAAGAATGAAGGGTTTTGGGAAAATTAAGGAGAATAGAAGTTAGGATAGGCTTAGATATATTTCAGGAAATAACTATTCCTAAAATGATCACTAAAGGGGTTAGGAGTTTTTGTGGAAAAGAGATTATGAAGGGGATTATAGGTGCTTGAAGAATTCAGTTTAGGGCACAACCTCCTATAATAGCAGCTAAAGTTATTATTCATATAGAGGCAGAGATAGGGAAATTTATATCAGATAAATTTGAGCAAGGAATAGAGTGCTTGGGGGATCATAAAATTATTATTATTATTCGTAGTGAGTATCCCCTAGTAAGTCCAGTAGCGAAAAATGCAATTATAAAGACTAAGGCGTTGGACTGTGAAAATAAAATTTCTTCTAGAATTAAATCTTTTGAATAAAATCCTGCAAGGAAAGGGGCACCAAAGAGTGCTATATTAGCAATAAGTATTGATGTTGAAGATAAAGGAATAGATGGTCCTGCAAGTCCTATTAGTCGAAGGTCTTGATTATGTGAAGATGTAAAAATAATATTTCCTGCGGCCATGAATAAAAGGGCTTTAAATAGAGCATGAGTTAGGAGATGGAATAGAGTTAAGGAAGGAATTGCTAATGCGAGACTTATTATTATTAGCCCCAATTGACTCAAAGTGGAAAGGGCAATTACTTTTTTTATATCTATCTCATTTATTGCAGATAACCCTGCTATTAGTATGGTTAAAGATGCTATAATAAGAAGGAATGAGTTGAAGAATTGAAATTGATTAAGGAAAGGAAAAAAGCGAATTAATAGGAAAACTCCTCCTGTCACTAGAGTGGATGAATGGACTAGGGCGGAAACAGGAGTTGGAGCTTCTATAGCGGCCGGGAGTCAACTAGAAAACGGGATTTGAGCACTTTTTGTTATAGCGGCAGTTATTAAGGCGGTTGCAATTAGTATGGATATATCATTTATTCATACATTAAAGATTACTCAGTTTCCGTTGTTGAGTAATCATGCAATGGAAACAAGGATAAGTACATCGCCGATGCGGTTGATAATCGCGGTGAATATTCCTGCTGCTAATGATTTTGAATTTTGATAGTAAATGATTAATAGAAAAGATGTAATTCCTAGCCCGTCTCAGCCTAGGAGTAGAATTATTAAGTGGGGAAATAGCACTAATATGTTTATTCTTAAGATAAAAAGGAGTGTTAGGTGAGTAAAACGAGAGATGTAAAATTCGTGCTTTATATACGATTTAGAGAATATGAGAACATTTCTTGAAATAAATATAATAACAGATATGAATAAAAGGCCTTGCGGGTCAAAAATAAGTGAAAAGGAGATATGAGTTGAGGAGATTGATATTATATGTCATGTCAAAAGAAGAGATGTGGGGGTAGAAAGGAGAAATAAACTGGAGGATAAGGTCACACAGGAGAGGAAAAGGAGGGTGATTGATGCATGTAAAGGTGCCATGATTACTAGCCAAAAGGCATTTTTGAAACCACAACTCAATGTTTTTATTAAACTATAGTGATTTTAATAGGAGGAGGAAGTTTAAAGAGCTGTATTAATGACATATTAAGCTCAGTCAAAAACTGGATTGGTAAGTTATTTAGCTATCCCTAAGGTGTGGCTGTGGTCAGAATGAGGAATTAAAGTGGTGGAGGTAGTCGGAGGGGTGTTGGCCGATATTAAATGTTTATAGTAGAGGGGTGATTTAAATGAAGAAATTTAAGGGTAAAATGTGTATAATTAGGTGGAAGACCTCCATTTCTCCGGAAAAGCTCCGACGGCAATTTTTTGGCTTAAATTTAGGTTAAAATTTTAGTAAAATAGCCGTGTTTTGGGGGGTGTGCCTAAAAGTAAAATTATTAGGGAATTAAGAACAAACAGGGTGTAAATTCTAAATGGTGGGAAAATTATGAGTAAGACATGAGGGTTAATTTATGGTTTTAGGGTGTACATAGGTTTTAGTATAGAGGATTCACGTAAAATTTATGTGGAGGAGTAATGAGCAAATTATTTACAAGGGGGCCGAAAGGCCCTAGGGGGGGGGTGGAAAGGCGGTAATTATGGATGTATTTATATGCGCTCATAAATTAGTTAAAAGGGTGTGTAAGGCACACACACACACACACATATATATATATA